ATATTCAATAAATAGAAATGAAATTCCTAAATTAAGTTCAACTAGTTTTCGTGTTAACATTTAAAATCAATTATATAAACTAATTCTAATAAGAAAAGATCTTGATACGTTACCTTATTTTCATTAAAGTAGTGCTTTCATAAATAAGAATGGTATATATCAGGGATCGATATTAAAGGGGATTGTTTTCAATGTACCTTACGGGGGTACAAAACTAAACTAACAGTGTTTAAAATTAAAGAAAATAAATAAAAAAGAATTACAAGTTTAAATAAAAATTGAATTAAAAGAATTCATATATTTCTTTTTATTTTCTTATTTCTTTTTTCATTTCTTTATTGGATTTTCTTTATTTTTTTTGTATCAAGAAATATGTTTCGGAGAATTTCTTTAATCAGAGATCTCTTTAATCAGAGATTTCTTTACTAGTGTATTGAGATATGACATATGTACAAGCTAAAAATTACAGTGATATGTACTAGTTCTTTAATCTTTACTAGTGATATGTATTAAGAAATAAGAGATTTCTTTATTCGGAGATAAGAAATATGTATTAAGATATATGTTTCGGAGGTAAGACATAAGTTACAAGCTAAAGGTTACAGAGATATGTTTCTTTATTCTTTACTAGTTAATATGTTTCGGAGATAAGACATATGTATTAAGATATATGTATATATGTTTCGGAGATAAGACATATATTACAAGCTAAAGGTTACAAAGATATGTATTAAGAGATAAGAAATATGTACTTGTACTAACAGATTTGTTTCTTTACTAGTAATATGTTTCGGAAGTAAGACAATTGCTTTATTCTTTATTAGTTATATGTATTAGGAGATAAGACATATGTATTAAGAGATATGTATATATGTTTCGGAGATAAGACAATTTCTTTATTCGGAGATAAGACATATATTACAAGCTAAAGGTTACAGAGATATGTATTAAGAGATAAGAAATTGTACTAACAGATATGTTTCTTTATTCGGAGATAAGACAATTGATTTATTCTTTATTAGTGATATGTACTAAGATATTACTTTAACTTGTACCCCCCCCTTTCTTTTTCCCCCCCATCAGGCAATTATAAAAGTCTTTAAAAGATTTGTCAAGACTTGAACTTTAATTACAATTCTATTTTTATTATTAGAATAATATCATAAAATAAAAAAAAGCATCT